AGATAAAAGAGTGAATTCCTCTTTTCGTGAAATTAGGAAAATAAACAAACTTTTGTTCTACGTCTTACGTATGTATATATAATCCAAATATAGAATATAGAAACTATAGATATGATATATGGTTTTGTACCTTTCTATATCTCTCGAGAATCCCATTTTATTTTGACTAAGAATCCCCTTTTTTGGATCGAATTATAACACGAATCTTTCGATAATTTGTAATAAGCTTTTTCTTTATTAAATGATTAGAAGACAGGAGCAAAAGACGAAGAAAATAATCAAGGCGATTACCCTACATATCTTTTACATATCGTTCATGTAGAAAAATGAATAAGTCCATTCTATACTCACTTAGATATATACTTAGATCTATACTAATTCAAATTCTTAATTCTAATTATTATAAGATAAGATATCTTTCTAAATAAAATAATAATAACAGGTACAAATAGTCAATTGAGGTATCCTTTATATGACAACTTTCGACTTTCCCTCTGTTTTGGTGCCTTTAGTAGGCTTAGTATTTCCGGCAATGGCAATGGCTTCTTTATCTCTTCATGTTCAAAAAAATAAGACTGTTTAGATCTGATGGGCCCAACTCTCATCCATTTTTTTTTCAAAACTAAGACTTGTATCATAACGCAGATATCTATTTAGTGGAAGAAGGTATAACATGCGGCGCTTCCGTCGAACATAAAGGAGGGGCTCTTAGGCCTGTAGAAAGATGATATGGGGGTAAAGGAATTATATCTATTTGAAAAAATATCAGGATCATCGGATGGCTGAACTGTAAAGTCGGTGTATATATATATATGTATATCGATGGGATCATACGAAGGGTATGTTTTTATTTTAGATCTAACCAATTTAATAAATTACTCTTAAAGGTTCACAGCAAACTAGTACTAGTTGATGAGAGTTACTTCGGAAACAAAAAGAGTAAAGTCTAGGGTATTCTCTCAATTCCAATAAAACGAAACCAGATCAAGTATGAGTTGTCGATCAGAACATATATGGATACAACCTATAACGGGGTCGCGAAAAACAAGTAATTTCTGCTGGGCCATTATCCTTTTTTTAGGTTCATTAGGATTCTTATTGGTTGGAACTTCCAGTTATCTTGGAAGAAACTTGATATCTTTATTTCCGTCTCAGCAAATCCTTTTTTTTCCACAAGGGATTGTGATGTCTTTCTATGGGATCGCGGGTCTCTTTATTAGCTCCTATTTGTGGTGCACAATTTCGTGGAATGTAGGGGGTGGCTATGATCGATTCGATAGAAAAGAAGGAATGGTGTGTCTTTTTCGTTGGGGATTCCCTGGAAAAAATCGTCGCATCTTCCTCCGATTCCTTATAAAGGATATTCAGTCCGTCAGAATAGAAGTTAAAGAGGGTATTTATGCTCGCCGTGTCCTTTATATGGATATCAGAGGCCAGGGGGCCATTCCCTTGACTCGTACTGATGAGAATGTTACTCCACGGGAAATCGAACAAAAAGCCGCCGAATTGGCCTATTTCTTGCGTGTACCGATTGAAGTTTTTTGAGAAATGAGCTGAGAGAATGAATGCTTTCTCAGCAGGAAGGAAAAACTAAAGAATCCCCCTTTTCTATACCACAACTTAACTGAAGTTTCTTCATAACGCTCATTCTAGTCAAATAAGACGTATACATAACAACCACAAAACAAAACTCTTTTTGTGGTCTTTTATGTGTATGGAAATCTACACAACTTAATTCAATAACAAAAACAAAATAAGTAACAAATCGAAAAAATGGATTCATCTTTTCTATTTTATATCAAAGCATTTCGAAATACATAAATTTTTTTTAATCCCATTTTTGTTGGAATTGACAGTTTAGATTCCGATAGATCCTATTTAAAAAATTCTTTCGTTTTTGTCAATTGATGTTTCTTTTTATACTTTCTTTTGTATTCCTTAATGACCAAACATCTATTTTATAATGATAACTAGTCAATTTCTGTATTGTTTTGCCACTCCTTTTTGATCATCACAGTATTTCTTCAGAAATTTCCCTCCATTTTTTTATTCCGGACTATGAGTAGTCAGTGAAAATTTTTCAAAATATAGGAAATTTTGATAGAATGATAGAAAAGAATATTCATTACTTAAATAAAGCGGTTCTTTCAGGCAGTCATCGATTCATCGAAAGGGGGATACTTGCTTCGAATTTGACCAATTGCTATATCTGTAAACAATATAATATTTTTTTTGTTGATTATTGGAATTCGAAGTGGGTTCTTAATCTATTTCTATATTCTTTCTACATTCAAAGACTAACTGCGAAATCACAAATAAAAAAAAGTGAATAGATTCATAGGTTTGATACTTTGTAATAGAACTCATGCATGAGAGAAATATTGGATCACGTAGAGTCAACTAATGAGGTCGGTTCATTAAAAATTCATAGACGAAATGAAAAAATGGCAAAAAAGAAAGCATTCACTCCTCTTTTATATCTTGCATCTATAGTATTTTTGCCCTGGTGGATTTCTCTCTCATTTAATAAAAGTCTGGAATCTTGGGTTACTTATTGGTGGAATACTAGGCAATCTGCAATTTTTTTGAATGATATTCAAGAAAAGAATATTCTAGAAAAATTAATAGAATTAGAGGAAATCCTTCTCTTGGAGGAAATGATCAAGGAATACTCGGAGACACATCTACAAAACCTTCGTATAGGAATCCACAAAGAAACGCTCCAATTAATCAAGATACACAACGAGGATCGTATCCATACGATTTTGCACTTCTCGACAAATATAATCTGTTTCGTTATTCTAAGTGGTTATTCTATTTTGGGTAATGAAGAGCTTGTTATTCTTAACTCTTGGGCTCAGGAATTCCTATATAACTTAAGTGATACAATAAAAGCCTTTTCGATTCTTTTATTAACAGATTTATGTATCGGATTCCATTCGCCCCATGGTTGGGAACTAATGATTGGCTTTGTCTACAAAGATTTTGGATTTGTTCATAATGATCAAATTATATCTGGTCTTGTTTCTACTTTTCCAGTCATTCTAGATACTATATTTAAATTTTGGATTTTTCGTTATTTAAATCGCGTTTCTCCGTCACTTGTAGTGATTTATCATTCAATGAATGATTAAAAAAGGATCTACTGATATTAATCCAATTCAATTCTAATGTTTCTTACTTTGTAGTTGGTACATAAGCAAAGCATGGAAAATCATACTTACTCTTTCTATTTCTACCCATCCCAAAGATTTATTCTATATATTAAATATTAATATTCTTTATTACAGTAAAATTATTCCAGTAAATAGCAGAATCGCGGATAGGGAACTAGGTTAGCGACCTACCAAATTTATTGTAGACATTTTCGGGATCAATGGTTGGACCATGCAAACTAGAAAGACTTTTTCTTGGATAAAGGAACAAATTACTCGATCCATTTCCGTATCGCTCATGATATATATCATAACTCGGCCATCCATTTCAAGTGCATATCCCATTTTTGCGCAGCAGGGTTATGAAAATCCACGAGAAGCGACTGGACGTATTGTATGTGCCAATTGCCATTTAGCTAATAAGCCCGTGGATATTGAAGTTCCACAAACGGTACTTCCAGATACTGTATTTGAAGCAGTTGTTCGAATCCCTTATGATATGCAACTAAAACAAGTTCTTGCTAATGGTAAAAAAGGTGCTTTGAATGTAGGTGCTGTTCTTATTTTACCAGAGGGTTTTGAATTAGCTCCTGCCGATCGGATTTCCCCCGAGATGAAAGAAAAGATAGGCAATCTTTCTTTTCAGAGCTACCGCCCCAATAAAAAAAATATTCTTGTGATAGGTCCCGTTCCTGGTCAGAAATATAGTGAAATCACCTTTCCTATCCTTTCCCCGGACCCCGCTACTAAGAAAGAGGTTAACTTCTTAAAATATCCTATATACGTAGGCGGAAACAGGGGAAGGGGTCAGATTTATCCCGACGGGAGCAAAAGTAACAATACAGTTTATAATGCTACAGCAGCGGGTATAGTAGGTAAAATAATACGAAAAGAAAAAGGGGGTTACGAAATAACCATAGCGGATGCATCGGATGGACGTCAAGTGGTTGATATTATCCCTCCAGGGCCAGAACTTCTTGTTTCAGAAGGAGAATCTATCAAATTGGATCAACCGTTGACGAGTAATCCTAATGTGGGCGGATTTGGTCAGGGAGATGCAGAAATAGTACTTCAAGATCCCTTACGTGCCCAAGGCCTTTTGTTCTTCTTGGCATCTGTTATTTTGGCACAAATCTTTTTGGTTCTTAAAAAGAAACAGTTTGAGAAGGTTCAATTGTCAGAAATGAATTTCTAGACTAGCGGATTTATCGACATTGAGCTCATAACATAAAAAGAACAAAATTCTTTTTGACGATTATCTATGATAAAAAATTAGATTATGAAAAGCCTTTTGCTTTTTTATACTCGTTTTTTACGAGATGTCGGGAATTCCTTGTACCGCATTCCTAGTCATAGTATGTAGATTGTGAAGAAGACTGTTTGACTTTCTTTTTTGAATCCAAATTGGGGTGGTATGATTATGTTTCTATTCTCACATTTCAATGTCATAAAATGAATCAATAGTGTTTTCTATTCTAATCGAATGAAATTCGACTAGATACTGAATAGAACGGATAAATGCGTGGAACAAAAAATTCTAGGGACGATTATTCGTCTTCCTAGTCTTCGACACAAGAAAAGGAATTTTCCACACCTCTTTCTTGTGTCGAAAGAAAAAACGATTCTTGATCCTGTTCGTCAAAGATTACTAGTCTTAGTTTTGAGTTTTTCCAGATATATCAGAACTTTTTAGATATTATTACATATAATATATGTATATATATCTATTGGTGGGCAAACAAAAGAGAGAGAGGTTTATTGAGTAAATAGAACTTCTTCAATAAACTTAGAAAAATTTCCATTTTTGATGAGATACTAAAAAAATACTAAGGTTTTATTATTATA